ATAACTAATTGATTGAGCAGCAGCCCTTAATCCACCTAAAAAGGAATATTTATTATTTGATCCATATCCCGACATAAGAAGTCCAACGGGAGCAAGACTTGAAACAGCGATCCATAAAAAAACACCAATACTAAGATCGGCTAGAATAAAGCGATAGCTAAAAGGAATTACTGAATAACTTAGTAAAATGGATATGACTGCTATGGATGGCCCGAGACTGAATAAACGAGTATCTCCTCTAGATGGAAGAATATTTTCTTTGAAAAGTAGTTTTGTACCATCTGCTAAAGCTTGAAGAATTCCCAAAGGCCCCGCGTATTCGGGTCCAATACGTTGTTGTATTCCTGCAGATATTTCTCTTTCTAACCAAACAATTACTAGTACACCTAGTGTGATTCCTAATACAAGAATGAAAATAGGGACAAGCATCCATATGATCCCATAGACTTCTTTTAAGGATCCCAATCTGAAAAAAGAATTGATAGCTTGTATTTTTGTTGTATCAATTATCATTTCAACGATCAACTTCTCCCATAATGATATCTATGCTACCTAGTATCGTCATAATATCAGCCAATTTCATTCTTTTAACTAACTGCGGAAGAATTTGCAAGTTGATAAAACCCGGCGGTCTAATTTTCCATCTCCAAGGAAAAACACTCCGATCTCCTATCAGAAAAATTCCCAATTCTCCTTTTGGTGCTTCGACTCTTACATAAAGTTCTTGCTTGGACAATTCAAAAGTGGGAGAAGGCTTTTTACTAATAAATCGATATTCAAAATCATTCCATTCAGGGTCTTTTATTCTATCAAAGCGGCGGCTTTCTAAATTCTCATAGGGTCCCCCTGGAATTCCTTCCAGAGCCTGCTGGATAATTTTTATAGATTCTGTCATTTCGCCGATTCGTACTAAATACCGAGCTAATGAATCCCCCTCTTTTTGCCATTGAATCTCCCAATCAAATTCCTCGTAACACTCATAACGATCAACTTTACGAAGATCCCATTGTATTCCGGAAGCTCGTAGCGTTGGTCCCGATAAACCCCAGTTTAGTGCCTCTTCTCCGCCAATAATGCCTACGCCCTCAACCCGTTCTAAAAAAATAGGATTCCGTGTAATAAGCTTTTGATATTCATCAACTCCGGTTAAAAAATAATCGCAAAAATCCAAACATTTATCTATCCAGCCATGAGGTAGATCAGCAGCGACTCCTCCAATACGAAAATAATTATGCATCATGCGCATGCCGGTAGCAGCTTCAAATAGGTCATATATCAATTCTCGTTCTCTAAAAATATAGAAAAAAGGGGTCTGTGCCCCAATATCTGCCATAAAAGGACCAAGCCATAACAAATGGGAAGCGATACGACTCAACTCCAACATAATAGCTCTGATATAGCTAGCCCTTTTGGGTACTTGAATATTGCCTAGCTGTTCGGGTCCATTTACGGTTATTGCTTCTGTGAACATAGTAGCTAAATAATCCCAACGTGTTACATAAGGCAAATATTGTATAATTGTTCGATTTTCCGCAATTTTCTCCATCCCTCTATGTAAATAACCCAATACTGGTTCACAGTCAATAACATCTTCACCATCGAGAGTAACGATCAGTCGAAGAACACCATGCATTGATGGGTGGTGAGGGCCCATATTGACTATCATGAGGTCTTTTCTTGTAGTTGGTGCAATCATAAGTTTTTCCCGAGTCATTCTTCCATGCATTGCTGAAAGTAAAAAGAAAGAAGTTCATCCAAATTTAAACGACTAAGCTCAAATGGTATCACGCTTCAAATTAACGAGTTTTTATCTCTCGAATATCCAACTCACCAATTAATTCTTTATAGCGCCCCCTATTTCTTTTTGACAAATAGGCCAGCAGTCGTTGACGTTTTCCCAAAATTTTTCGCAAACCTCTCTGAGATGAAAAGTCTTTTTTGTGCAATTCCAAATGTGAAGTAAGTCTCCTTATCTTAGTGGTGAAACTGAATACTTGAAATTCAACAGACCCCCTGGTTTCTTCGTTTTCTTTTTGAGAAATAACTGAAATGAATGAATTTTTTACCATAAAAAAATGCCCCCTTTCCCTTTTTACAGATATGGATTTTACCGATCAGTAATAATAATGCCATTAATTTGAATGTGGTATATACAATAATCTAATCCAAATTTCTTTATGAACTCCGAATTTCCTGAATTCAAATCAATCAATCCAATTTCAAATTGGTTTTAGATAGTAATAGAAAAGGTTGGTACATTTTTGAATCGAAGAATTTAGACCTAAAATAAAGAAGGTTCCGTTGATTCATTTCGAGATCTAATTGAGATATTATTCATTTCATATTGGATACTAAAATGAAATGTGAGATAAGACACGTGATCTGTGTATTTGTTTGCTTTCATATACCCTATTATATATATATATATATAGGGTATAGGATATATAGAGGGTATAGGATATATAGAAAAAGTGTATTATCCAAAAATTTTCAATCGTGGATACAGATGTATCCTTAACATACTGAAACGACTACTATTATTGGTATCAAACCAATAACGATTCATACAAGCTAAATCTTCTAATCGATAATTAGGCCAAAGAAAGAGCTTTAATTTCATTAATTTATTTTTCTCTCTATCAAGATGGTTATTGTCATGTGAAACTTGGCTGCTGTTTTTTACGTTCCAAAATACCGGATTTTTCTCTATAGAATTTCTATTTTTTGAATTGAAACAAATTAGAATTCTCAATTTTCTACGATGTCTAAAGGATAAAATATTTTCGGGAACAAGTAAATCAAAATGATTTTTGTCTCTATTTCCAGTTATTCTTTGATGTGGTGAAATAGTTTCATCCAAATTATTGTTAGAAACATATCTTTGCTCTTGGTATTTTTGATGCTTATTCTTATGAACCAACGAAATACCTATGGTTTGATACATAATAAATTGCCCATCTTTTTTTTCAGATAGACGAATGGGTTCTAGAATCAATATTCCCTTCTTCATCAATTCTGAAAGAGTTAAATTCTTCTGAATCAGCATTATATCCAAACTCACTTCTCTCTTTTGAATCGAGGATATAGTAATTTTTCTTGGATCTATCAGTCTAAGCAGGAGACAATATACCTTGATATTATTGATCATTCTTTGATTCAAAGTCTCATCCCATCTCAATTGAAAAAGCAAATAACGTTTCAGGAAGAACTCTAGTTCTGCTTTCGTGTTGCTTTTGTATTGTTTTTTCTTTTTCCCTTTTTTCATGTCTGATCTTGCATAATTTTCTTCAATATCTTTTTGTTGTGAGAGAAGGGATCTTCGATCTCCTCGACTTGTGGGTTCTTTTTCTTCTTGATTTCGATGCTTTTTATTCGATGCTATCCAAAAATTTCCCTTTTCCTTTTCATTGATCTTTTTATTTTCACTTTTATGAAAATTTAAAAGAAGTAATTTGCTTGGTATAAACCAAGGTTTCATTTTATATGTCTTATAAAGTAACAGAAATTCTGGGAAGAACCAAAGTTCCAGATTCGATATGGGATGCTTTAGCATTTTTTCATTCATTCCCATCCAATCACAAAATCTCTTGTGGGAGTTTGGTAGATTGATCTCTGGAATCATAAGATAAAAAAGATCTTTTTTAGAAATTATTTGAGAATTTTTAGTACGAATTTGAGTATTTTGATTCCTATTGGTATCGATTATGATCCAGGCCTCAATATCGACTTTTTGTCTAAGATCAAATTTTAAAATTTTCCAATCAAAATATTTTCTATCGACCGGTTTTTCGATATAGACCCTTCCTAGATCATTTTTAATAGGGATGTTCCTCAGCATATCAAAAAGGTTTTTTTTAGGCGTGTTATAAAAAATATCTTGGTTCTTATTTCCTTGAAAGGGAGATCTATAAAAAAAGCATTCCGTTTTTTTTTCATAATTCATAAATTTATATGATAAAAGATCATATCTATAGTATTTTATAAAATTATCTTTTTGATTAGATAATAAATAAACTTCAAATTGTTTTTGTTTTTTGGAATTCATTAATGGGTTTTTTTCATATGAATGCCGTTTGCTAAAATTTTCCTTTTTAGCTATACGACGCTGATGAAATGTATTTCGCCATTTTTCTGGTATTAATCTAGACCATCTGATCTGAGATAAATGGTATTGATAATGTCCTCTTAACCAGGTTTTCCATGGATTCATTTCATAACTCGGAAGTTTCTTATCTGCTAATTTCGAATCAAGCATTCCTTGTGTTTCAAAAGAATCCTTGATTTTAGGCTTAAGGAAAAAGGGGATTCCTTGATATTGAACAACAGATCTTAACGAGTTACTAACTTGGATTTTTGATAATTTGTAAAATACATATGCTTGTGGCACGTAGGATAAGTCATAAAAAATATGTGAATTTTCTTTAATATTACTAATATTACCAAGTGGTTTTTTTATAGTCGAAATAAACGGAATTGGAGTTTTCTTTTTTTTATTAATTCTTTCTTGTTTTCTTTCATTATTGTAAATGGATTTATCAATAATTTTTTTTGTTAATTTAAGAAAAAGTTCTGTATTTATTCTGGGAATATTAATGATAGATAAAAAAAGATCTGTGTATATTTTTTCAATGAAAAATTTTAAAAAAGGGGATAATTTACAGATTAATCGAGCATTTCTTCTTTTTAACATTTGTTGTTTTTCTAATTTTTTAGCATTATAACTTGTAGGACTAAGATTATTTATTCTTGGAGTTACTTTTTTTTTCTCTTTTGTGATTCTTTCTATTTGATTTCGAATTGTACTTGTTCTATCAGCCAGATCCTTCATTTTTTTTTCTGTCAATGAAGAGTTTGTCCAACTCGGAGATGCAATTTGAATTTGACTAAATGATTCGTGAATTATCTGATTGTTTATTATGGAATCTTTTTCTTCTTTAATTTCGCTTGATTCATATACTCCTACTTCTCTTAATCTAAATAATAGAATTGGATTTACTTTT